TCCTTTTTTTCATTTAGAATTGAAATTTATTAATTTCAATTACTTTACTTTTACTTAATAATCTTAGCAATAGCATCGATATGTTTTGCTTACTCTGAATAGAAAATGAACTATTCAAAAAAATTTTGCATTTTTCAATTTTTTCATTGAATGACTATTCATCTATTGTTATTGTATTTTCATTTAAATAGAGGCCAGAAGCTCTATGGAAAAATCGTGGTTCAATTTTATGTTTTCTAAGGGAGAATTGAAATACAGAGGCGAACGAAGTAAAGCAATGGATAGTTTTGCTCCTGGTGAAAAGACTACTATAAGTCAAGACCGTTTTATATATGATATGGATAAAAACTTTTATGTTTGGGGTGAGCGTTCTAATTATTCCAACAATGTTGATCTTTTAGTTAGCTCCAAGGACATTCGCAATTTCATATCGGATGACACCTTTTTTGTTAGGGATAGTAATAAGAATAGTTATTCTATATATTTTGATATAAAAAAACAAAATTTTGAGATTGACAATGATTTTAGTAACCTAGAAAATTTTTTTTATAATTATTGTAGTTCTAGTTATCTGAATAATAGATCTAAAGGTGATAACGATCTGCACTATGATCCTTACATTAAGGATACTAAATATAATTGTACTAATTACATTAATAGTTGTATTGATTCTTATTTTCGTTCTTACATCTGTATTGATAGTAACTTTTTAAGCGATAGTAATAATTCCAATGAAAGTTACATTTATAATTTCATTTGTAGTGAAAGTGGAAAGATTCGTGAAAGCAAAAATTACAAGATAAGAACTAATAGGAATCGTAGTAATTTAATAAGTTCTAAGGATTTCGATATAACTCAAAACTACAATCAATTGTGGATTCAATGCGACAATTGTTATGGATTAATGTATAAGAAAGTCAAAATAAATGTTTGTGAACAATGTGGACATTATTTGAAAATGAGTAGTTCAGAGAGAATCGAGCTTTCGATTGATCCGGGTACTTGGAATCCTATGGATGAAGACATGGTCTCCGCGGATCCCATTAAATTTCATTCGAAGGAGGAACCTTATAAAAATCGTATTGACTCTGCTCAAAAAACTACAGGATTGACTGACGCTGTTCAAACTGGTACAGGTCAACTAAACGGTATTCCGGTAGCCCTTGGGGTTATGGATTTTCGGTTTATGGGGGGTAGTATGGGATCCGTAGTAGGCGAAAAAATAACTCGTTTGATCGAGTATGCTACCAATCAATGTTTACCTCTTATTTTAGTGTGTTCTTCCGGAGGAGCACGAATGCAAGAAGGAAGTTTAAGTTTGATGCAAATGGCTAAAATTTCTTCGGTTTTATGTGATTATCAATCAAGTAAAAAGTTATTCTATATATCAATTCTTACATCTCCTACTACCGGTGGAGTGACAGCTAGTTTTGGTATGTTGGGGGATATCATTATTGCCGAACCCTATGCCTATATTGCATTTGCGGGTAAAAGAGTAATTGAACAAACATTGAAAAAAGCCGTGCCTGAAGGTTCACAAGCGGCTGAATCTTTATTACGTAAGGGCTTATTGGATGCAATTGTACCACGTAATCTTTTAAAAGGTGTTCTGAGCGAGTTATTTCAGCTCCATGCTTTTTTTCCTTTGAACAAAAATTAAATCAAATAGAACGGTTCGTTTATCAGAATTAAATGAAAACCCTGAAAAATGCATTTTTCTTTCGAATCATTTTTTTTATCGATATTCTTGTTTACTACTCAGTAAACCTCTATCAACAAGATAAAAAGTGAATTTTTTTTTAAGTTCAAATTAGACTAGACAAATACAAAACAGTTTATTTTCCTCCCTTGCTTGTTAATGACTATTATAAGATATAAGAGAAAAAGAATAATCAATCTAACAAGGGGATTATGATACATCTATTTGGTTTTGAAAGATGAATTAGTCTATTTATTTAGTTTGGCGTTTCTTGTACCTATTTTTTATTCTATTTCTATTAGGTTCTATTCTATATATTTCTATTAGGTTGTATATTAGTATTAGATATATATTTACTTAAAGATACTTAGTATAATTATATAATATATATAATAGAAATAAAAAAAATACAAGATATTCTAAGATATCTTTAGAATTCAGAATATAACAATAACAGGTACAAATATTAAATTGAGGTACCCATTTTATGACAACTTTCAATAACTTACCCTCTATTTTTGTGCCTTTAGTAGGCCTAGTCTTTCCGGCAATTGCAATGGCTTCTTTATTTCTTCATATTCAAAAAAATAAGATTTTTTAGATCGGCTGAAACCTAATCGTATCACCCCTTTTTTATTTTAAAAACTTCGATTCGATTCGATAAGACCCATTTGGTAGAATATTGTATAACACATAGATTCCTACAAACATAAATAAAAAAAGCTCTTATGCGTATGTAAACGTAAAAAAACTTGCGCTCTTTTGAAAAATGGATCATCATCGGGCCGATGTCTGAAATTCCAGTGAATCTATTTATTTGTATGTATATAACTATAGGGGATCATATAAAGGAAGGAGATGTTATTATTTTAGAAATAAACAATTCAATTCTATTAATTACTCCTAAGGTAAAGGTTCACAACAAAATAGTGGATGAGAGTTACTTTGAAAAAAAAAGAAAGTCATATTTTCTCAATTCCAAAAAAATGTATAACTGGATCTAATATATATGAGTTGGCGATCAGAATCTATATGGATAGAATTTATAACGGGGTCTCGAAAAACAAGTAATTTCTGCTGGGCCTTTATCCTATTTTTAGGTTCATTAGGATTCTTATTGGTTGGAACTTCCAGTTATCTTGGTAGAAATGTTATATCGTTATTTCCGTCCCAGGAAATCATTTTTTTTCCACAAGGGATTGTGATGTCTTTCTATGGGATCGCGGGTCTCTTTATTAGTTGCTATTTGTGGTGCACTATTTTGTGGAATGTGGGTAGTGGTTATGATCTTTTCGACCGAAAAGAAGGAATAGTGCGTATTTTTCGTTGGGGATTTCCTGGAAAAAGTCGTCGCATCTTTTTACGATTCTTTATGAAAGATATTCAGTCCATCAGAATAGAAGTTAAAGAGGGTGTTTCTGCTCGGCGTGTCCTTTATATGGAAATTCGAGGTCAAGGGGCTATTCCTTTAATTCGTACTGATGAGAATTTTACTACACGAGAAATTGAGCAAAAAGCTGCCGAATTGGCTTACTTCTTGCGTGTACCAATTGAAGTATTTTGAAATGAATTAATTTTAAAAGACTAAATGCTTTGGCAGTAGGAAGAAAAAACGAAATAATTTATTTTTTTTCCTTTTTTCAATTGAATATTAATCTATTCTTTTATGCTCGTTTTTTTTGATATATTTGATAGAAAAGGAGTTTCTTCGTCTCGAAATTAGTATTGATCGAAAAAGGGGGAATAACATCCTGGAAACCCAATTTTTTCTTGATTCAAGTTGGAAGTGTATTCTGAGTCTATTTCTGTATTCTTTCTAGATTCAAAGCAAAGACTCAGTACAGTATTGAATCAACAGCAAAAGAGAAAATGGATTCATAGGCTAACTATATTCTATTCGAATTAGAATAGAAACTCATGCTCGATAGAAATATTAGATCTAATAGAATCAACAAATGAGGTAGGTTCATTAACAATTCACAGATTCAAAATGGCAAAAAAGAAAGCATTCATTCCTTTTTTTTATTTTACATCTATAGTCTTTTTGCCCTGGTTGATCTCTCTCTGCTGTAATAAAAGTTTGAAAACTTGGATTACTAATTGGTGGAATACTAGACAATGTGAAACTTTTTTGAATGATATTCAAGAAAAAAGTGTTCTAGAAAAATTCATACAATTAGAGGAACTATTCCAGCTCGATGAAATGATAAAGGAATACCCAGAAACCGATTTACAACAATTTCGTCTAGGAATCCACAAAGAAACGATCCAATTCATCAAGATACACAATGAGTATCGTATCCATACAATCTTGCACTTCTCGACAAATCTAATATCTTTCGTTATTCTAAGTGGTTATTCCTTTTGGGGTAAGGAAAAGCTTTTTATTCTGAATTCTTGGGTTCAAGAATTTCTATATAATTTAAGTGATACAATTAAAGCTTTTTCGATTCTTTTATTAACTGATTTATGTATTGGATTCCATTCGCCTCACGGTTGGGAACTAATGATTGGTTATATTTACAAAGATTTTGGGTTTGCTCATTATGAGCAAATTTTATCTGGTCTAGTTTCTACCTTTCCAGTCATTCTTGATACAATTTTTAAATATTGGATTTTTCGTTATTTAAATCGTGTATCTCCGTCACTTGTAGTGATTTATCATGCAATAAACGACTAAAAAAAGATTCACCGATCCAATTTTAATCTTTCGTACCTTATACATCATAACCAAATCAAAGTCGTATTTACTTTACTCTTTTTACCCATGAGGGATTCCTTGTATATTTCAACAAAAAAATTTGATTTTTTTTCAGTAAATGTAAATAGCAGAATTGTGGCTAGGGAAGTATATTATCGACCTAGCTAACTTTATTGTAGAAATTTTCGGGATAAATGATTGGACCATGCAAACTAGAAATACCTTTTCTTGGATAAGGGAAGAGATTACTCGCTCCATATCTGTCTCACTCATGATATATATAATAACTTGGGCATCCATTTCAAGTGCATATCCGATTTTTGCCCAGCAGAATTATGAAAATCCACGAGAGGCAACTGGGCGTATTGTATGTGCCAATTGCCATTTAGCTAATAAGCCCGTGGATATTGAGGTTCCACAAACGGTACTTCCTGATACTGTATTTGAAGCAGTTGTTAAAATTCCTTATGATATGCAACTAAAACAAGTTCTAGCTAATGGTAAAAAAGGAGCTTTGAATGTGGGAGCTGTTCTTATTTTACCGGAGGGGTTTGAATTAGCCCCCCCCGATCGTATTTCACCCGAGATGAAAGAAAAGAT